ACTTATAACCCAGTTCTCTTCCGTACTATCCAGCCTACTGATTTGCCCCAGAAGGTCTTCCATCTTCCTGTCTACCCTGCAATTCCTTGCCCTTATTAGGGTAACCCCACAACCCCTTAGGTAAACAGCAGCCGGAAACAGCAGCGCTGGCACGGAGAAACCACACGTGGGGCCCGCTCCATGTGGCTCCAACAGCGGAGCTTCCTCGCTTTTCAAAGAGGATCGCTAGCTAGCTCTTTGCATTGAAAAGAGTTACAAGGCAAAATTGGTAAAAATCTCACTCCTTATTCGAGCTGTCCTCTCTTCCTAGCTCTCCTCATCCGGCTTCGCTGTCGCTTTGCCGTCTTCAGCTTGAGGATAGCTAACTCTTTCCAGCCGTGCTAGTGGAGTGAAGGGACTCCGCGAGAGACCCCGGAACGACTTAAAGGCGCTATGCCGCTCGCTTTCCTTAAAGGTGCTATGCACTTTGCTTTCTAATTCCGGACCGTGCATATTGAAAGGAGCTCTTCGTTGTTCCGGCTGTTAGTATCGGAGTCAACTCCTCTTTAGCGCTGTGCGTGCCTGAGTGGAACAGTAAGTGCTGTTAGCCAGTTAGCTCTGTTTGTTATAGCCGGTGCAGTTAGCCGATGCTGTTGGCGTTGTTGGCAAGCGATACCGATACTCGTTTTCTTTCCATTCCGTATTCCCCCTTCCCCGTCACGGCTTGTAGTGATAGGCCTTGACGGAACTACATGATACATAAGTCAGGATTCTTCAGATGTAGTGTGGTCAAGCGATTCGACATACCTGACGTTTTGAAGCACTAGTTTTAATTCCGTACCTCAAGGCTCAAAATCTTATCTTTATAGGGCTTATATACCCTATCAATCCATATACTTAGTACGTATTCAAGGTCTACCTACCCACCTGGAACGTAATCAACGGGACCACTTTTTCCTTCGTGCACTTGACTCATCATCTCCTTTGCCTCATCCTCGTCTAGACACCTCAACAAAATGTTGTTGTAAGACCGCTTATCTTAGAAAGGATTCCGCCGCATATGACATACTGCATTGCTAGTCGTTGTATAGTTCGGCGATCCGCCCTTATTTCGTATACGTTGCATACATGGGGAAGGTTCTATCTTCGAGAAAGATCTTTATATCACATAGTACCACGGGTTCCCATCGGGTGCTACTCCTTCTCCTTGACGCAAGTTGCAGTAGGCTGGTTCATCTTTCTGCTTAACTTCGATTGGTCTCATTTCAACCCCCGAAGGTATTTCGATCATTGACGCAAGGGTAGCCAGGGCATCGGCAAACTGATTCTTAGTTCGTCAGAGGTGAGTGAAGTTTCTCTTCTCGAATTTCTTTTTGAGCCCCTCGTTATGGGCGTGGTGGTAAGGAATCTGCTTCTCTTCCTTTATCTTCCATTTACCCTGAGTCTGACAGATGATGAGTAGGGAATCGCCATACACCTCAAGGCATTTCACCGAGAGTTCCAATGCTGCTTGTAACCCAGCTATACACGCTTCGTATTCGGCCGAGATCTTAGTGCAGGCGAAGTTCAGCGGAGATCGGAATGTGAGCATCTTCGGGCGATATGAGCACAGCTCCTACTCCACTGCCATTTTGATTCATTGCTCCATCAAAGTTGAATTTCCAGGGTTCTTCCTTTGATTTTATTCTCGATCAACGTCTTCTTCTGCAGCAAACAAGTTCATCCGGAGAGTAGGTCTTTAATGGAGATATAGAAGGAGGACAGGTTGTGCCGCCAAATGATCCACCAGGGCCCTCCCTTTGATGGACTTCTGTGTTACATATGTGATGTCAAATGATGAGAGCAGAAGTTGCCACCTGGCGGTCCTTCCTGAGAGTGCCGGCTTTTCGAACAAGGGCGGTGGGTGGGTCTAGGGGTCCATGCGTGCTAGCAACAGTACCGGGTAGGATAGCGCATAGTTTGTCGCAAGCGCTGAGTTGCCCAATTTACTCAACGAAGGGGCAAGGCAAGTCTTTTCCAAAGAAGAGTATCTTGACTCGCTGAAAAAGTGGATGAATTTCTGACTCAAGTAAGAGCCCGCTCTTCTCTTCCAGTGTCATCATGCTGCCCTAGGGCGCAACCCATCGACGTATCGGTCACTGAGAGGTAGAGTAGCAAGGGCCTTCCTGGTACCGGTGGAACTAGGACGGGAGGATGAATCAGATATCTCTTCATTTTGTCGAAGGCAGTTTGCTTGTTACATTATTTTTTTTTGGCGTCTTTCTTTTCTTCTTTGGCGGGGAAGATTTTGATGGTAAGCCCATCATCACTCCCTCCCCTCAAGGGATTTTTCCATTTTCATGGATGAAGAGGCGGGGCCGGAGTTAGCTTTGTGGAGCGAATCGAAGTTTTCATCGCCAGGCCATTCTAGTAGTTCAACAGTTCGGGAGGCATGGGCGCGCTAGCACATCGCATTATCATCGCTAGACTTTGGTCAGCACAAACAGCACCACCTGATTTTTAAAATGGCTTCACCCCGGTTAACCGAGCCACTTTCATTAGTTGCTTGTGAACCAGTTTAGTTTCACTTGTTCTGGCTTATGAACCAATTACAGAGCCTGTTGAAGAACCCATTCCCATGAAGATGCAGGGGGTTCACCTCCTGACCCGTAATCCCTTTCCGTCGAACCAGTAAATGCGCCAGCTCACTTTTTTGCATCGCTTTTTTGTTGGCCTTGTTTATCGTAAGATGACTACTGAACGTTTGCAGTAACGCGGGATAAAGAAATGCTCAGCTGGAGGACCATGCCCAGCTTCGAAAGGGTTGAAACCGGAGGTATACTACGATGGCGCTAAAATGGGCAGTACCCTGGCGTCCGTCCTCGGACAACTCGGCGAAGCTTGAAGTTCCGAGAGCCTTGGCACAACCCATGGCAGGGGGCATACACTTCCTGCAACGGATGGCAATGAGTAGATCCTTGATGATGGCCTCCCTTGAACAACCGGTTCTTCGAAAGAAGTTCCAACTTGGGATTCGCCGTAGTCGAGACGCACATTGGACGGTTCGGACTGCAAACACAAGACGGCAGTAGTTGGAGTGACGGGTTGAAGGTCCCATGGCAGAGGACCGCGGTGTAGCATAGCGCGCACCCTAGGCATGGCCACCAGCGGCTCAGCTCTCAGACATACTAGTGCGGAGAGCATGCTATGCTATACGGCGACGGTGGCTCCATACGGGGGAACTTGGTTCATACGGAGGGGAAGATCTGTACGTTAGGTATAAAAGGCACGTCTGAGTTGAGAAATGTGAGAAAAAAACAGGTGTTTTCGGCGATCCAATTTTTGTTCTGGCGATAGAAAGAGGCCAGAAACAAAAACAAGCCGAACGCAAGCGGGCGTTAGTTGGTAACTCTGGTTATCCGAAGCAAGAGGAGCAAAAGCGCCGAGTACCTCTCAAGAGGAGCAAAAGCGCTCTGTGTCAGCTAGTGGGGCACCCACCGAAGCGAAAGCAAGGAAGGGCACCCACGCAGCGCATAGAGGGGAAAAAGCGCCCTGACTTCGGAGGACAAAAATCAGGGCACCAGCCGAGCAACTGCAAGCGGGACACAAGCGGAGCGAAAGCGTAGTGGGGCACCTACCGAAGCGACAGCAAAGGCAGGAAACCAAACCCACGAAGCAGAGCGAAGCGGAAAGGAAATTGTTAACCTAAAACAAGTGGTCCAATCCAAGGACAGAGCTTGGACAGCTAACAACCGTTCCGCTCGGGCCTCTCACCCGATAGTCCCTCCCTTCACTCCACTCCCCCAAATCCGACCTAAATAAATCTTCCCACACCCGAGGAGAGGGATGGAAGAGAGGAAGAAGGGTTGGAACCCAATAATTCGGGGCTATCGGGCAGGGACCGCTAACGGCAACTAACACCGAACGGCTAGAGAAGGAGGGATTTGCTTAACTGGCTGAATCGATGGGCAACCACTCGAACAGCTAGCACCGCCAAGACAACTCCTTTCTTTAGCCGTTCCCTTCACTCCACTCAACTCAGATCAGAGCACTTTGCTTAACACTACCCCCCCCTAAGAACCCCCGGAGGTGAATCAGAGCTGGAAGGCGGCCCTCGTTAAGGCGGCTAGTTGGCTCAGTCAGTAGTAGCGGTAGAGCTAGGAACGGGGGAGGGGGTTAGAGGTCATTAAACAACTGGTTAAGTAAGCTAAGAGGTAAGGAAGGATTACATAAAGGGCTTAACAGGAGGTATTGTAGCTCCTCTGGAAAGCCTAGCTAGGAGTTAAGAGAAGGCTAAGGGACAGATAGCTAGTGAAGAGAAGCCCCTACGCGGAGGGATAGTCAGAGATAAGCTGCCAAGTATGCTAATCCAAGCAGGCAAAGCTAAGGCAGATTTCCTAATCCCCACATGTAAAGCAACAAGAAAAGGGGCCCTTAGCGATCTGGCCTTAGGAAGCCCATTCTTATTCATTACGTGTAGTCAGGCGCGTTTAGCCGTAGTTTGCTCCTACGCTTGTTGCGAGCCAAAGAGTAACTTGTTGCAGCAAGCAGGAGCAATTGCTTCTTTTGGTTAAGCAGTGGATCCAGCTTATGACTCTATTCTATATACGATGCTAAGATGATCCAGGTTCAGATCCAGAGAGAGACCGGTTCCGGTATCAGTAGCTCAAACGAGCATTCAAGGGGAAGGGGCGCGAGAAGCAACGGGTTCAACTGCAGCTACTAGTGCTGCTACCTATGTGGGGTTGGGGATAGGAAATCCGCCTAACCTCCGTATAGTTGATCTTCTCATTCGGAGATGGCTCTGGGGACACCAAGCACCGTGTAATGGTCAGCTCATGCCCCATTCCGGTGGTTCTTCATTCCAAACCATTGCACCGAACGGGAAGGGAATGAATGCGGGAAGAGAGGGCAAGGTCTCGATTGAGGGATTTCTATAAATATGCATCGGCTCCTCCAGCTCCTACCAACCCAGAAAGAACTGGACTCGGATGGTACCACTTAGCCCTAAGCACCGATTTACCGATGGCGGAGAATCGTGGAAGAACCGTTCAACCTCCTTCAAACAAATATGGGATTCCTGGTTCGCTATTGGCTCTCCCTCTCCGGCTACGCTGTTCCGCCCGAGCCGCTCCAGTGGCTAAAAAACAGGCTTGAACCGGAACCGGTCGATCCATTTTGATATTCTGGAGATGCACAGGCTTCCAGAGATGAGCAAGCCGGAGAGGCAACCAAGTTGGTGCTTTTAGAGATACGGGAAAAGAAGTAGCGAATCCACTTCGAGAATTGGCTGTCACTCCCATTGCCTCGTTTGTACAAACTCGCGTTGAGCCTGACGGAACTCCATTCTAAAAGCGGGTCGTACGAGGGTGGTTGTTGCGACCATTCCAAGGGGGAGTGGGCGCTATTACAAGCATACACCCCCTTCACGTACTCACCGATGCGGTTAAATACGGGAATGAGAGTACCAAAACACTGATCATCTACCGACGGGTCGATACAGTTACCCTAAAACCCCCCAAGCTCCGGGGGTTTTTAGTTAGTATAGGGTGGGGGGTCGACGGAACTCGCGTATGGGACAGGGGTATATGGATAGGGATACCTTTTGTAGGGATGATTTACGTATTAACAAGCAGCCGATATCTCCATGAATAAGGGTAGCCCTGAGACTCTTTATTACCTCTGACTCTTGGGTTCCGTTCCGTCAGGGCCCTTGATGTCTTCTGGTACCGAAGCTATATGGTTTATAGAAGGAAGAGCGGAAGAAAGACTAGTCGGGCCATACCCATAATAATAGGGAAGACCTTAGGAGAAGCACTCTCTCTTGTCTGATCCAAGGAGTTAGGGGTTGGGGTGGGATAATCAATACTGGTTAATAGCCAAGAGGTCGGGTACTCTCATTCCCGATCGGATCGGTATTGGCTACAACCATCTATCCATAGCATTTCGGACTGATTCACTTCTTTATCGAAGCCTTATCCGATCCGGGAAAACCTACTGGCTACTAGAGGCGGGCACGGTGATCCAGCTTTGGTCCACGACTTATTGGAGAGGTGATGGACCATAGGGAGGAGGATACTTTAAAGATAGGCAGAATAACGGATTCTTCCTCTTATTCCATCCATAGACTTGTTTGAATGAATGAGGGCCGGGAGTGGCTATGGGGAAGGGGAATAAGCGTACGGGCCTGAGATGATACTACCACTATAGTATCTGGTAATCAAATCGACTATATTGATTCCTTCGGCCAGTCAGGAGGAGGAGTCATTAGTGGCTTGATCACTCACTCCCTTTAACCCGCTTTCTCCTTCTTCTAGTTTGTTTTTACTGAGATGGATTTGCTTCTGTCTGTACTATCTCTATCGAAAGGCTGGATGGAATCCCCTTTCGTTGATGAATCAGTGGTATATATAGACAACTAAGGTCAGGGCCTTACTTCGAAAATGGCACAGCACTTCCTTCAAATTCATTGAGCCTCTTTTCGAGCTTCCAATGCATTGGGGTGTGCTCTTGTGCATACCTCGAGAAAGGGGTGGTGCAGTGCACACCACATGTTTGTTAAAATGCCGTAACGTAAAGAGAGTTGCTTCGTTTTTCCAAAAACAACCCATGCCCTTTTTTCTTGCGGGAAACCAAGACCCAGCAAAGTCCTAAGCAGGCTGCTTCAAAAGTCCCGGGCTAGCTAGCGCACTACGGCTGATGACTACACTCAGTCTCATTACGTGTAGTCAGGGCCTATCACGTAATGAGCCTACATGAGATGAGAAAAGGGGGGCAGGTCTAGTGTGGTCATGTTCTTTCTTATAGGGACCGAAGCGCGTAAGGTTGTTTTGGCCCGCCGACCCTCCGAAAGAGTCAGGTCGTAAAACGGCTCATAGGGAGTCAGAAGCAAGCAGAGTCAAAGGCGGGTCAAACTCTAATAAGCAGAGGGGGAGACACATTCATGAAAAGCGAGAAGCCGTGCCGTGGGGGACTGACCAACTATGAATAGATCTAACTTACGAGTAACAGTAGGAACATCTATTAGTCCGTATCGTGGGTCTACTTGTTACAAAAGGTTTTGAACCCATTCCAAAACATTCACATGGCAGGCGGGCATCGAAAAGGGGACGAAAAGAGTCTATTTACCTTTACAATATTCCGGAATGTATCACGGCCCTATCTATTCATCTTTTTCTTAAAAAAATAAAAGAGTTCCGCATCTCTCCGGGGCCCGGGGAACAAATAGGCGTGGGGAAGAGGGAGAGGGGGGGCTACGAGCCCTCTCCCGTTGCTGTTCCCGGACCACCCACCCCTTCCTTCCCCTTCGCCCGGCCCGGTGAGGTCCGAAGAGATCAGATCTCTCGAACGAAGTGAAGTGATAGGAAGAGAAGACTGCTGGCGGGAGATCTCTATTCATTACACCCGGCCCGGCGGGTATGGATCGAAGTAGGAAATTCATTCTCCATCTGCCCGCCAGCAGCAGAGGGGGTTCGATTCCCGTTATACGCGATGTGGCGAAAAAGACTGATTCAACGAAATATGCCTTGCCTGCATTAAGAT